GCTATCGTAGCTTAAGTAAAGCATAACACTGAAGATGTTAAGATAGGCCCTAGAAAGCCTCGAAAGCACAAAGGCTTGGTCCTGACTTTTCTATCAACTCTAGCCTAACTTACACATGCAAGTATCCGCACCCCCGTGAGAATGCCCCACAGTTTCCCGTCAAGGAAACAAGGAGCTGGTATCAGGCACAATTAATATTAGCCCAAGACACCTTGCTTAGCCACACCCTCAAGGGACCTCAGCAGTGATAAACATTAAGCCATAAGTGAAAACTTGACTTAGCCAAGGCTAAGAGGGCCGGTAAAACTCGTGCCAGCCACCGCGGTTATACGAGAGGCCCAAGCTGATAGACACCGGCGTAAAGCGTGGTTAGGAGAATTAACACGATTAAAGCCGAATGCTTTCAAAGCTGTTATACGCATACGAAGGCTAGAAGTACAACAACGAAGGTGGCTTTACAATTTCTGAACCCACGAAAGCTAAGGCACAAACTGGGATTAGATACCCCACTATGCCTAGCCCTAAACATTGATAGTTAACTACATTTCTATCCGCCTGGGGACTACGAGCATAAGCTTAAAACCCAAAGGACTTGGCGGTGCTTTAGATCCACCTAGAGGAGCCTGTTCTAGAACCGATAACCCCCGTTAAACCTCACCTTTTCTTGTTCTACCCGCCTATATACCACCGTCGTCAGCTTATCCTGTGAAGGACTATTAATAAACAGAATTGGCACAGCCCAAAACGTCAGGTCGAGGTGTAGCGTACGAAAAGGGAAGAAATGGGCTACATTCTCTACACTAGAGAACACGAATGATAAACTGAAAAACGTATCTGAAGGAGGATTTAGTAGTAAGAAGGAAATAGAGTGTCCTTCTGAAACTGGCCCTGAAGCGCGCACACACCGCCCGTCACTCTCCCCGAGCTCCTTACATTTTTTAAATAAAACCTTTAAACTGCAAAGGGGAGGCAAGTCGTAACATGGTAAGTGTACTGGAAAGTGCACTTGGATAAATCAGAGTATAGCTAAGAAAGAAAAGCATCTCCCTTACACTGAGAAGTCATCCGTGCAAGTCGGATTACCCTGAAGCCCAATAGCTAGCCTAAACAACCAAAAACAACAACCAAACATTAATAAACCCTAAAACACCCACTAAAGTAAACAAACCATTTTTCCTCTTTAGTATAGGAGATAGAAAAAGATATTTGAGCTATAGAAAAAGTACCGCAAGGGAATGCTGAAAGAGAAATGAAATAACCCAGTAAAGCCACATAAAGCAGAGACTACACCTCGTACCTTTTGCATCATGATTTAGCTAGTACACCCTAAGCAAAAAGAATTTTAGTTTAGTACCCCGAAACTAAGTGAGCTACTCCAAGACAGCCTATTAATAGGGCGCACCCATCTCTGTGGCAAAAGAGTGGGAAGAGCTTCGAGTAGAGGTGACAGACCTACCGAACTTAGTTATAGCTGGTTGCCTGGGAATTGGATAGAAGTTCAGCCCTCCGCCTTCTTTAGTCAGACGAAGTCATACCTAACCGACCAAAAGAATGCAAAGGAGTTAGTTAAAGGAGGTACAGCCCCTCTAACACAAGATACAACTTTACCAGGAGGATTAAGATCATAATAAATCAAGGCATCCGTGTTTTGGTGGGCCTAAAAGCAGCCATCCTAATAGAAAGCGTTAAAGCTCAGACACGAAACTTCCCACTAATCCTGATAATACCTCTGAATCCCCTAATACTACCAGGCCCTCCTATGCACCCATAGGACTGATTATGCTAATATGAGTAATAAGAAAGAAAAGATCTTTCTCCAAGCACAAGTGTACATCGGAACGAACCCCCACCGAACATTAAAGGCCCCAACCACAGAGGGTATTGAAAACATTTTAGATAACAAGAAAAACACTCAACTACTTACCTTTAACCCCACACTGGCGTGCTCATTAAGGAAAAACTAAAAGAGAAAGAAGGAACTCGGCAAACACAAGCCTCGCCTGTTTACCAAAAACATCGCCTCTTGAATTTAATATATAAGAGGTCCCGCCTGCCCTGTGACTCTAAGTTTAACGGCCGCGGTATCTTAACCGTGCGAAGGTAGCGCAATCACTTGTCTCTTAAATAGGGACCTGTATGAATGGCATAACGAGGGCTTAACTGTCTCCTTTCTCAAGTTAATGAAATTGACCTCCCCGTGCAGAGGCGGGGATATAAACATAAGACGAGAAGACCCTATGGAGCTTTAGGCACTAAAACTGATCATGTAAAAGACCTCTATAAAAGAATATAACCTTATGAAAGCAGTTTAATTGCCTTTGGTTGGGGCGACCGCGGGGAAACAAAAAACCCCCATGTGGACTGGGGCCACTAGGCCCTAAAAATAAGAGCCCCCGCTCTAATTAACAGAACTTCTGACCTTACTGATCCGGCGTTAGCCGATCAACGAACCGAGTTACCCTAGGGATAACAGCGCAATCCCCTTATAGAGCCCATATCGACAAGGGGGTTTACGACCTCGATGTTGGATCAGGATATCCTAATGGTGCAGCCGCTATTAAGGGTTCGTTTGTTCAACGATTAAAATCCTACGTGATCTGAGTTCAGACCGGAGTAATCCAGGTCGGTTTCTATCTATGATGTAATTTATTTCAGTACGAAAGGACCAAAAAAATGAGGCCCCTGTTTTCGACAAGCCTCCCCCTCACTTACTGACCTCTACTTAAGTAAGCAAGAGGGTACAACCCCTAGCCGTAGAACATGGCATATTAAAGTGGCAGAGCCCGGACATTGCAAAAGGCCTAAGCCCTTTCCACAGAGGTTCAAGTCCTCTCTTTAATTATGATCTCCACACTGATTACCCACATTATTAACCCCCTGGCCTTTATTGTTCCTGTCCTCCTGGCCGTCGCCTTCCTTACCTTACTTGAGCGGAAAGTGCTCGGCTACATACAACTCCGTAAAGGCCCTAACATTGTGGGGCCTTACGGCCTTCTTCAACCAATCGCAGATGGTGTCAAGCTCTTTATTAAAGAACCAGTGCGCCCATCCACCGCCTCACCAATTCTATTCCTCCTTACCCCGATGCTCGCCCTCACCCTAGCCCTAACCCTCTGAGCACCAATTCCCATACCTTACCCGGTACTAGACTTAAACCTAACCATTCTATTCCTCCTCGCACTCTCAAGCCTGGCAGTTTATTCAATTTTAGGATCAGGCTGGGCGTCAAATTCAAAATATGCATTAATCGGGGCATTACGGGCCGTAGCCCAAACAATTTCCTATGAAGTAAGCCTTGGACTAATCCTGCTGTGCATAATTATTTTAACGGGGGGTTTCACACTACAGACATTTAATGTAGCCCAAGAAAACATTTGATTACTCATTCCCGCCTGGCCTATGGCGGCGATGTGGTATATTTCAACCCTGGCAGAGACCAACCGAGCCCCCTTTGACCTCACGGAGGGGGAATCAGAACTAGTCTCAGGCTTTAACGTAGAGTATGCAGGAGGGCCCTTTGCCCTCTTCTTCCTGGCCGAATACGCCAATATCCTTCTTATAAATACTCTTTCAGCCCTTTTATTTCTAGGAGCCTCCCACATTCCAACAATACCAGAACTAACTTCAGTCAACCTGATAACAAAAGCAGCCCTTCTATCAGTACTGTTCTTGTGAGTTCGCGCCTCCTACCCTCGATTCCGCTATGATCAGCTGATACACCTTGTCTGAAAAAATTTCTTACCGCTGACGCTAGCCCTGGTTATCTGACACCTGGCCCTCCCAATCTCCTTCGCAGGCCTCCCCCCTCAGCTGTAACTCAGGAGTTGTGCCTGAAATTTAAGGGCCACTTTGATAGAGTGTAACACGGGGGTTAAAGTCCCCCCAACTCCTTAGAAAGAAGGGGTTCGAACCCTACCCGGAGAGATCAAAACTCTCTGTGCTTCCACTACACCACTTACTAGTAAAGTCAGCTAAAAAAGCTTTTGGGCCCATACCCCAAACATGTTGGTTAAAATCCTTCCTTTGCTAATGAACCCTTACATCTTAACTACCCTATTATTAAGCTTAGGTTTAGGTACTACTCTCACATTCATGAGCTCGCACTGACTCCTTGCCTGAATAGGCCTTGAAATCAACACCCTTGCTATTATCCCCCTTATGGCCCAACACCACCACCCCCGAGCCATCGAAGCCACAACCAAATATTTTTTGGCCCAAGCCACTGCTGCCGCCACACTCATGTTTGCTGCCGTGACAAATGCCTGAATGGAAGGACAATGGGACATTAGCCAAATATCCCACCCTCTCCCGAACGCGATCATTACCATTGCCCTAGCCCTAAAAATTGGTCTCGCCCCCCTACACTCCTGAATACCAGAAGTACTTCAAGGATTAAACCTGACCACAGGACTACTAATGTCCACATGACAGAAACTAGCCCCTTTCGCCCTACTTCTCCAGATACAGCCCGCCAACCCAAACCTTCTAATCTTTCTAGGACTCACCTCTACACTAGTCGGGGGCTGAGGGGGCCTCAACCAAACACAGCTCCGGAAAATTTTAGCGTACTCCTCCATCGCCCACCTTGGATGAATAATTCTGGTTCTCCAATTCGCCCCCTCCCTCACATTCCTGGCTTTAATCACATACTTTATCATGACCGCCGCCACCTTCCTAACATTTAAGCTTAACAACTCAACAAACATCAACTCACTAACCCTTTCATGGACCAAAGCCCCAGCACTAACTTCAATAATCCCCCTAATGCTTCTCTCCCTCGGCGGCCTCCCCCCTCTTACCGGCTTCATACCTAAATGAATAATTATCCTAGAACTCTCAAAGCAAGGACTTGCTGTTACCGCAACCCTGGCTGCATTAAGTGCCCTCCTAAGTCTATACTTCTACCTCCGCATTACTTATGCAGCGGCCCTAACTATGTCCCCCAACACGACAACGGGCACAACCCCTTGACGAACACAATCAGCTCAAATAACACTTCCTTTAGCCCTCACCTCCATAATAGCAATGTGCCTTCTCCCCCTGACACCAGGGATCACGGCAATCCTAACCCTCTAGAGACTTAGGCTAATCTAGACCTAGGGCCTTCAAAGCCCTCAGTGGGAGTGAAAATCTCTCAGCCTCTGTAAGACTTGCGGGACACTACCCCACATCTCCTGTATGCAAAACAGGTACTTTAATTAAGCTAAAGCCTTCCTAGACAGGCAGGCCTCGATCCTACAAGATCTTAGTTAACAGCTAAGCGCTCAAACCAGCGAGCATCCGTCTACTTTCTCCCGCCTAGTAATAATACGCAATAGGCGGGAGAAAGCCCCGGCAGGGAATTAGCCTGCTTCTTTAGATTTGCAATCTAATATGTAAAACACCTCAGAGCTGGTACGAAGAGGACTTGAACCTCTGTACATGGGGCTACAATCCACCGCTTAACCCTCAGCCATCATACCCGTGGCAACTACCCGTTGACTCTTTTCAACCAATCACAAAGACATCGGTACCCTCTATATGATTTTCGGTGCCTGAGCTGGAATAGTAGGAACTGCTTTGAGCCTACTGATTCGAGCAGAACTAAGCCAACCCGGCGCCCTCCTTGGAGATGACCAGATTTATAACGTAATTGTAACAGCTCACGCTTTTGTAATGATTTTCTTTATAGTAATGCCAATTATGATTGGAGGTTTCGGAAACTGACTTATTCCTCTAATAATCGGCGCCCCTGATATAGCATTCCCTCGAATGAACAATATGAGCTTCTGATTACTTCCCCCCTCCTTCCTCCTCCTCCTCGCCTCTTCAGGAGTTGAAGCTGGGGCCGGAACCGGGTGAACCGTCTACCCCCCTCTAGCAGGAAACCTCGCCCACGCTGGGGCATCCGTAGACCTAACAATTTTCTCCCTCCACTTAGCAGGTATTTCTTCAATTCTTGGTGCAATTAATTTTATTACAACTATCATCAACATGAAACCCCCCGCTATTTCCCAATACCAAACGCCCCTATTTGTTTGAGCTGTACTAATTACAGCCGTACTTCTCCTTCTCTCCCTACCTGTACTTGCTGCAGGGATCACAATACTCCTGACTGATCGTAATTTAAACACCACCTTCTTCGACCCAGCCGGGGGAGGAGACCCAATCCTGTACCAGCACTTATTCTGATTCTTCGGACATCCTGAAGTTTACATTTTAATTCTTCCCGGATTTGGTATGATTTCACACATTGTGGCTTACTACTCGGGTAAAAAAGAACCTTTCGGCTACATGGGCATGGTGTGAGCAATGATGGCAATCGGCCTGCTCGGATTTATCGTCTGAGCCCACCACATGTTTACAGTAGGAATGGACGTCGATACACGAGCCTATTTTACTTCCGCCACTATAATTATTGCCATCCCGACAGGTGTAAAAGTCTTTAGCTGACTGGCCACCCTTCACGGAGGGGCGATCAAATGAGAGACCCCTCTACTTTGGGCCCTCGGTTTCATTTTCTTATTCACGGTGGGGGGACTGACAGGAATTGTCTTAGCCAACTCTTCTCTTGATATCGTTCTTCACGACACATACTACGTAGTCGCCCACTTCCACTACGTCTTATCAATGGGGGCTGTCTTTGCCATTGTAGCTGCATTCGTACACTGATTCCCGTTATTCTCAGGCTATACCCTCCACGACACCTGAACAAAAATTCACTTTGGAGTAATGTTCGCAGGGGTAAATTTAACATTCTTCCCCCAACACTTCCTTGGCCTCGCTGGTATGCCTCGACGATACTCAGACTATCCCGATGCCTACACCCTCTGAAATACAGTCTCCTCTATCGGCTCCCTCATCTCGCTTGTTGCTGTTATTATGTTCCTCTTCATTATCTGAGAGGCATTTGCAGCTAAACGAGAAGTTCTGTCAGTAGAACTAACTTCAACAAACGTTGAATGACTTCACGGCTGCCCACCCCCCTACCACACATTTGAAGAGCCCGCTTTCGTCCAAGTACAGGCAACCTAATACGAGAAAGGAGGGAATTGAACCCCCATAAATTGGTTTCAAGCCAAACACATAACCACTCTGCCACTTTCTTCATAAGATACTAGTAAAATAGATATTACACTGCTTTGTCAAGGCAGAATTGCGGGCTAAAGTCCCGCGTATCTTGCCAATAATGGCCCATCCTTCACAATTAGGACTTCAAGATGCAGCCTCACCTGTTATAGAGGAACTCCTTCACTTCCACGACCACGCCTTAATAATTGTGTTCTTAATTAGCACACTAGTTCTATACATTATTGTTGCCATAGTGTCAACTAAGCTTACAAACAAGTATATTTTAGACTCTCAAGAAATCGAGATTATCTGAACCGTCCTCCCAGCTATTATTCTTATCTTAATTGCCCTCCCCTCCCTCCGAATTCTTTACCTAATGGATGAAATTAATGACCCCCATCTTACCATCAAAGCGATGGGGCACCAGTGATACTGAAGCTACGAGTACACCGACTACGAAGACCTCGGATTTGACTCATATATAATCCCCACGCAAGACCTGACCCCTGGGCAATTTCGCCTATTAGAAGCAGACCATCGGATGGTCGTGCCTGTTGAATCCCCAGTACGAGTTCTAGTTTCCGCCGAAGACGTGCTCCACTCCTGAGCAGTCCCCGCTCTTGGAGTAAAAATGGATGCGGTCCCAGGTCGCCTGAATCAAACAGCCTTTATTACATCCCGCCCAGGAGTTTTCTATGGACAATGCTCAGAAATTTGCGGAGCAAACCACAGCTTTATACCTATCGTCGTTGAAGCCGTTCCCCTAGAACACTTTGAAACCTGATCCCTAGCAATACTTGAAGACGCCTCGCTAAGAAGCTAAATCGGGCCCTAGCGTTAGCCTTTTAAGCTAAAGATTGGTGATCCCCAACCACCCTTAGTGACATGCCCCAACTGAATCCTGCACCTTGGTTTGCTATTTTAGTCTTCTCCTGATTTGTTCTCCTAACCGTAATTCCCCCTAAAGTTATAGCCCACACATTTCCAAATGAGCCCACCACCCAAAGTACAGAAAAGCCAAAAACAGAATCCTGAAACTGACCATGACACTAAGCTTCTTTGACCAATTTATAAGCCCTGTTCTCCTAGGTATTCCTTTAATTGCCCTTGCCCTCCTACTGCCCTGACTTTTATTCCCAACACCCACATCCCGCTGAATAAACAGCCGCCTTTTAACTCTCGAAAGCTGATTTATTAGCCGATTCACAAACCAGCTGCTTTTGCCAATCAACTTTGGAGGCCACAAATGAGCCCTAATTTTTATGTCCCTAATACTCTTTCTTATTACCCTTAACATGCTTGGCCTCCTCCCATACACCTTCACACCAACAACCCAGCTATCACTAAATATAGGCCTCGCCGTCCCTCTTTGACTCGCTACAGTTATTATTGGCCTCCGAAATCAGCCAACCATCGCCCTTGGGCACCTTCTGCCTGAAGGCACTCCAACCCCTCTAATTCCGGTACTAATTATTATCGAGACTCTTAGTCTGTTCATCCGCCCACTTGCCCTGGGAGTACGACTCACTGCTAATTTAACAGCCGGCCACCTATTGATCCAACTTATCGCCACAGCAGCCTACGTCCTCATGCCTCTCATGCCTGCTGTAGCCATCCTCACCACAACCATTCTATTCTTACTTACGCTCCTAGAAGTCGCTGTTGCAATAATCCAAGCTTACGTCTTTGTTCTCCTGCTAAGCCTATACCTACAAGAAAACGTCTAATGGCCCATCAAGCACACGCATACCACATGGTTGACCCTAGTCCCTGGCCCCTAACAGGGGCCGCTGCCGCTTTGTTAATAACATCCGGTTTAGCAATTTGATTCCACTATAATTCAACAACCCTAATAGCACTCGGCACCATTCTTCTCCTCCTCACAATATACCAATGATGACGAGACATTGTCCGAGAAGGAACATTCCAAGGACACCATACAATTCCAGTCCAAAAAGGCCTACGCTATGGAATAATCTTATTCATTACATCAGAAGTGTTCTTTTTTCTTGGCTTTTTCTGAGCCTTCTACCACTCAAGCCTCGCCCCGACCCCCGAGCTAGGGGGCTGCTGACCACCCACAGGAATCACAACACTTGACCCCTTTGAAGTTCCCCTCCTAAACACAGCGGTTCTATTAGCTTCCGGGGTGACAGTAACATGGGCCCACCACAGCATTATAGAAGGGGGGCGCAAACAAGCTATCCAATCCCTATTTCTAACTATTCTTCTCGGCTTTTACTTTACATTCCTCCAAGCCCTGGAATACTATGAAGCCCCTTTCACAATTGCAGACGGGGTATACGGCTCGACCTTCTTTGTTGCCACGGGCTTCCACGGATTACATGTAATTATTGGCTCAACATTTTTAGCCATTTGTCTTATGCGTCAAATCCAATACCACTTCACATCCGAACATCACTTTGGATTTGAGGCTGCTGCATGATACTGACATTTCGTCGATGTTGTCTGACTCTTCCTATACATCTCAATTTATTGATGAGGCTCATAATCTTTCTAGTACTAACGTTAGTATAAGTGACTTCCAATTACATGGTCTTGGTTAAAATCCAAGGAAAGATAATGAATTTAATCACAACTATTGCACTAATTGCCATCGCCCTATCAACAGTTTTAGCCATCGTCTCATTTTGACTCCCCCTAATAACCCCCGACCACGAAAAACTATCCCCATACGAATGTGGCTTCGACCCCGTAGGGTCTGCTCGCCTCCCCTTTTCGCTACGCTTCTTCCTAGTGGCCATCTTATTCCTCCTATTTGACCTAGAAATTGCCCTCCTTCTACCCCTCCCCTGGGGTGACCAGCTCTCCTCCCCCCTCTCAACTTTCTTCTGAGCCTCTGCCGTTCTTGTTCTCCTTACAGTCGGCCTAATTTATGAGTGACTTCAAGGAGGCTTGGAATGAGCTGAATAGGCAGTTAGTTTAAGAAAAACTTTTGATTTCGGCTCAAACACTTATGGTTAAAGTCCATAACCGCCTTATGACCCCCATCCACTTTTCTTTCTCAACAGCCTTTGTACTAGGTCTATCTGGGCTAGCATTCCACCGCACACACCTTTTATCCGCCCTTTTATGTCTCGAAGGGATAATGCTTTCACTATTTATTGCCCTCTCCCTCTGATCTATGAGCCTCTCCTCCACAAGCTTTTCTGCCCTCCCCATTCTCCTCCTGGCCTTCTCAGCTTGTGAGGCAAGTACGGGCCTAGCCCTCCTAGTTGCAACAGCCCGAACCCACGGTACGGACCGCCTCCAAGCCCTTAACCTCCTACAATGCTAAAAATTCTTGTTCCCACTTTAATACTCCTTCCTACAGCCTGGGCAGTCCCCAAAAAATGACTCTGGCCCACAACCCTCCTCCACAGCCTCTTAATCGCTACAGCAAGCCTGTCATGACTAAAAAACATATCTGAGACAGGCTGAACCACCACAAATTCTTACCTGGCAACAGATGCCCTCTCTACCCCCCTTCTAGTCTTATCATGTTGACTCCTCCCTCTGATAATTTTAGCGAGCCAAAATCATATAGCACCCGAGCCAGAAAATCGCCAGCGGCTATATATTTCCCTCCTAACATCCCTTCAAATCTTCCTAATCATGGCCTTCGGGGCCACCGAAGTAATGATGTTTTACGTTATATTCGAAGCAACCCTCATCCCAACACTGATTTTAATTACACGATGGGGAAACCAGACCGAACGGCTAAACGCCGGCACCTACTTTCTATTTTACACACTAGCAGGGTCGCTGCCTCTTTTAGTTGCTCTTTCCCTCCTGTATGTTTCAACGGGCACTCTTTCCCTCCTAATCCTGCAATATTCAGAGCCCCTACACCTGTCTGGCCTAGCGGACAAATTTTGATGAGCAGGCTGCATACTAGCCTTTCTTGTTAAAATACCCCTATACGGCGTTCACCTCTGACTACCCAAAGCGCACGTAGAGGCCCCAGTTGCCGGGTCCATAATCCTAGCCGCCGTGCTGCTTAAATTAGGGGGCTATGGCATGATGCGAATACTTATCGTTCTCGACCCCTTAACAAAAGAACTAAGCTACCCGTTTATTGTTTTAGCCCTATGAGGCATTATCATAACAGGCTCAATCTGTCTACGCCAGACAGATCTAAAATCCCTAATCGCATACTCCTCCGTAAGCCACATGGGGCTAGTAGTAGGAGGCATTTTAATTCAAACCCCCTGGGGGTTCTCCGGGGCATTAATTCTTATGATTGCCCATGGTTTAACCTCCTCAGCTCTCTTCTGCCTAGCAAACACAAACTACGAACGCACCCACAGCCGGACCATGGTCCTAGCCCGAGGGCTCCAAACTATTCTGCCCCTAATGGCTACCTGGTGATTTATCTCTAGCTTGGCTAACCTGGCCTTACCCCCGCTCCCCAACCTAATAGGAGAGTTAATAATCATCACATCCCTACTTAACTGGTCATGATGAACAATTGCACTCACAGGATTGGGCACTCTGATTACAGCGGGCTACTCCCTGTATATATTCTTAATAACCCAGCGCGGTAAAATTCCCGCACACATCCTCGCCACTGAACCTACCCACTCCCGCGAACACCTACTAATTACCCTTCACCTCCTCCCCCTTCTCCTACTTATTTTAAAGCCCGAGTTAATCTGAGGGTGGGCTGCCTGTAGATATAGTTTAACCAAAACATTAGATTGTGATTCTAAAAACAGGGGTTAAAATCCTCTTATCCACCGAGAGATGCTCGCTAGCAACGAAGACTGCTAATCTTCGCCCCCTTGGTTGAACCCCAAGGCTCACTCGAGCCCGCTCCTAAAGGATAACAGCTCATCCGTTGGTCTTAGGAACCAAAAACTCTTGGTGCAAATCCAAGTAGCAGCTATGCACCCCTCCGCACTAATAATAGCCTCCAGTCTTGTCCTTATTTTCGCACTGTTAGTTTACCCAGTTATTACCACAATTAACCCCAGCCCCCGGAAAGAGGGCTGGGCATTAGAGCAAGTAAAAACTGCCGTAAAAATGGCATTTTTTGTTAGTCTCCTGCCCCTCACCCTCTTCCTAAACCAAGGGGCCGAAATTATTACTACAACCTGATGCTGAATGAACACAGAAACCTTCAACGTCAATATCAGCTTTTACTTCGATTTCTACTCAATCATTTTTACACCCGTCGCCCTGTACGTTACTTGGTCCATCTTAGAGTTTGCCTCTTGGTATATGCATGCAGACCCCAACATAAACCGATTTTTCAAGTACTTACTAATCTTCCTAATTGCCATAATCATCCTTGTGACTGCTAACAATATGTTCCAGCTGTTTATCGGATGGGAGGGAGTTGGAATCATGTCCTTTTTATTAATCGGCTGATGATACTCCCGAGCGGACGCAAACACCGCCGCCTTACAGGCCGTCCTGTATAACCGCGTCGGGGACATCGGCCTCATCTTCGCCATAGCATGAATAGCAATAAACGTCAACTCCTGAGAAATTCAACAAATCTTCTCAACCACACAAGATATGAACCTCACACCTCCCCTCCTTGGCCTAATTCTAGCCGCCACCGGAAAATCAGCACAGTTCGGCCTACACCCCTGACTCCCCTCCGCTATGGAGGGCCCCACCCCGGTCTCTGCCCTACTTCACTCAAGCACAATGGTCGTAGCTGGAATTTTTCTTCTCATCCGCTTAAGCCCGCTTTTAGAAAACAACCCCACAGCCCTCACCACCTGCTTATGCCTGGGGGCCCTAACAACCCTCTTTACCGCCACCTGTGCCCTCACCCAAAATGACATCAAAAAAATCGTCGCTTTCTCTACCTCAAGCCAGCTGGGCCTAATAATAGTAACCCTTGGGCTTAACCAACCACAGCTTGCTTTTCTACACATCTGCACCCACGCCTTTTTCAAAGCCATGCTCTTCTTATGCTCCGGCTCTATCATCCACAGCCTCAATGACGAACAAGACATCCGGAAAATGGGGGGCATACAACACCTCACACCCTTCACCTCCTCTTGCCTTACCATCGGAAGCCTCGCCCTAACAGGCACCCCCTTCTTGGCAGGCTTCTTTTCTAAAGACGCAATCATTGAAGCCTTAAATACATCCCACCTAAACGCCTGAGCCCTCACCCTGACATTAATCGCCACCTCTTTCACAGCAGTTTACAGCCTCCGAATCGTTTTCCTGGTCTCCATGGGCCACCCCCGCTTCAATCCTCTTTCCCCCATTAACGAAAACAACCCAGCCGTAATCAACCCCATCAAACGACTAGCTTGAGGAAGCATCATTGCGGGCCTCCTAATTACCTCTAACATTTTACCCCTCAAAACCCCTGTAATAACCATACCCGCCAGCCTAAAACTTGCAGCCCTGGCAGTTACAGCCCTAGGACTTTTCTCAGCCCTAGAGATGGCATCCCTAACAAGCAAACAGTATAAGCAAACCCCCGCCCTCACTGCCCACCACTTCTCCAACATGCTGGGGTTCTTCCCAGCAACTATCCACCGCATTACTCCTGAAATCAACCTAACCCTTGGCCAAATAATCGCCTCCCAAACAGTGGACCAAACATGACTAGAAAAAATTGCCCCCAAAGCTTTAGTGTCCCTCAACAAACCTCTCGTAACTACAACAAGCAACCTCCAAAAAGGGATAATCAAAACCTACCTCACCCTATTTATTTTTACACTCTCCCTTGCAGTCGTATTTGCCTCCCTTTAAACAGCCCGCAAGGTACCTCGGCTCAACCCCCGCGTTAACTCAAGTACCACAAACAACGTCAACAAAAGAACCCAGGCACTAATCACTAGCAGCCCCCCGCCGACAGAAAACATTAACGCCACCCCACTAATATCTCCTCGAACCGTCGCGAAAGCCCCCAACTCATCCACAGACACCCAAGAAAACTCGTACCACCCCCCTCGAAACAAGGCTGAGACTACAGCAACCACAAAAATATACCAAAGCATTGATATTACTACAGGCTCACTTCCTCAACTTTCCGGATACGGCTCCGCCGCTAAAGCAGCGGAATACGCAAATACAACCAGCATCCCTCCCAAATAAATTAAAAATAACACTAAAGATAAGAAAGACCCCCCATGGCCCAACAAAATCCCACACCCCAGCCCTGCCACAACAACCAACCCCAGTGCCGCAAAGTAAGGCGAGGGGTTTGAAGCTACAGCTAACAAGCCCAACACCAGCCCAAGAAGAAATAAAGATATAACATAAGTCATAATTCTCGCCCGGATTTTAACCGGAACTAATGACTTGAAAAACCACCGTTGTTATTCAACTACAAGAACCTATAATGGCTAGCCTTCGCAAAACCCACCCCCTATTAAAAATCGCCAATGACGCACTCGTCGACCTCCCTGCCCCCTCTAACATCTCCGCCATATGAAACTTTGGCTCTCTATTAGGCATGTGCTTAATTATCCAAATTCTCACAGGCCTTTTCCTAGCAATACACTACACCTCCGACATCGCTACAGCCTTCTCATCTGTGGCCCACATCTGTCGAGACGTAAACTACGGCTGACTAATTCGTAACCTCCACGCCAACGGGGCTTCCTTCTTCTTCATCTGCATCTACCTACATATCGGGCGAGGGCTTTACTACGGCTCTTACCTCTACAAAGAGGCCTGAAACGTCGGGGTAGTTCTTCTGCTCCTAGTAATAATGACTGCTTTTGTAGGCTACGTCCTACCCTGAGGACAAATGTCTTTTTGGGGTGCTACAGTTATTACCAACCTACTATCCGCTGTCCCATATATCGGAAACGAACTAGTACAATGAATCTGAGGGGGCTTTTCCGTCGACAATGCCACCCTCACTCGCTTCTTCGCCTTCCACTTCCTCTTCCCGTTTGTCATTGCAGCAGCCTCAATAATCCACTTAATCTTTCTTCACGAAACAGGTGCTAACAACCCACTCGGCATGAACTCAGACGCCGACAAAATCCCCTTCCACCCCTACTTCTCTTACAAAGACCTGCTGGGGTTCGCAGTTGCCCTACTGGCCCTCGCATCCCTTGCACTATTCGCCCCCAACCTACTAGGGGACCCTGACAACTTCACCCCCGCTAACCCTCTCGTAACACCTCCCCACATCAAACCTGAATGATATTTCTTATTCGCATATGCCATTCTCCGGTCTATCCCCAACAAACTAGGAGGAGTACTGGCCCTCCTAGGGTCAATTCTAGTGCTCCTAGTAGTCCCCTTCCTCCACACATCAAAACAACGAGGCACAATGTTCCGCCCCGTCACGCAATTCCTGTTCTGAACCTTAATTGCTGACATTCTAATCCTAACCTGAATCGGAGGAATACCTGTCGAACACCCATACGTAATCATCGGCCAAATTGCCTCTGTCCTCTACTTCTCACTATTTCTATGCTTCATGCCACTCGCCAGCCTATTAGAAAACAAAGCCCTGGGGTGAGCATGCATTAGTAGCTCAGTCTCAGAGCGCCGGTCTTGTAAACCGGAGGCCGAGGGTTAAAATCCCTCCTACTGCTCAAAGAAAAGGGATTCAAACCCTCACCGCTAACTCCCAAAGCTAGTATTCTAAAACTAAACTATTCTTTGTTTAACTATTATATTATTTATGTGATATAGTACATCTATGTATTATCAGCCATCGTGTAATTAAACCATACTTCTGGTAATAATTAAATAAGGTATGTTAAAACCATTACAGTTTTTGCGTACATAAAATTACTGTCAACCAGGAAATAGAATGATCAATATAGTATGCTAGAATCAAAATATACACCAAGCACTCAACATCCCTGAGTTCAAGAGTATTTTAGCCCAATAAGAACCGAGCAACATATGGAAGAACGCGCTAACTCTTATTGAAGGTGAGGGACAATAACTGTGGGGGTTTCACCTGGTGAACTATTCCTGGCATCTGGTTCCTATTTCAGGAACACACATCTATTAACTCCCCAGTAGCCCCTTGTCCTGGCATAAGTTAATGGTGGGACACTATGATGGGACACCCACCATGCCGAGCGTTCTTTCCATAGGGCTACTGGTTCCTTTTTTTGTTCTCCTTTCAATTACATTTCAGAGTGCACACGGTAATAGCTAATAAGGTGGTACATTTCCTTGCATGAAAGACATAAGTGAATGATGTAAAGATATTACATAAGAATTACATAAAACTATATCAAGGACATAATAGTAATTACCTAGTCGAGATAAATTATTGTTTCCCCCCCCCCAGGTTTATTCTCGTTAAACCCCCCCTACCCCCCCATCACTCCTGACATCTCTAACACTCCTGAAAACCCCCCGGAAACAGGAAAGCCTTGAGTAATTTATGGGGCCCAAAATTCGCATTTTAAACTATTATAATATTGCAAAT